TATAAAGAAGATTAAATCTATATTAAGAGTATGAGTCAAAAAGCTTTTTTTTAGCTTATCTTTATTTTTTAAATTTTTTTTTTTAATTAAATAAATTATTTTAATAAAATTTAAATTTATTTATATTTTATATAGTACTAAATATTGAGAATAAATTACGTTAAAAGAGTATAAATAATTAAATATTTTATTAATTAATTTAATTAAAATTTTAAAAATTAATTAAAAAATATTTTAAAATTGACCAAAAAATTGCAAAAATGACCAAAAATATGCTAAAAATGACCAAAAAATATGAGTTAAAAGAGTATAAATAATTAAATATTTTATTAATTAATTTAATTAAAATTTTAAAAATTAATTAAAAAATATTTTAAAATTGACCAAAAAATTGCAAAAATGACCAAAAATATGCTAAAAATGACCAAAAAATATGAATATAATTTATTTTTTATTGTTATAAATATATATATATATATATAATAGAATTAAACTATTTCTAAAAATTTCAAAAATTTTTATGCTTTTTACATTAAAATATATTTATAATAATATTTATATTAATTTTTAATATAAAATATAATTGATTATTTATTTTTATATTATTTATATCTCCTTTTTTAGTAATTTCAAGAAATTCTTGGTTTTCAATTTGAATTAATATAGAATTAAATTTAATAATGTTTATTGTTTATTTAATACTTAATAATATTTATATTTATGATTTATGTATAAAATATTTTTTAGTGAATTCTTTTAGATCAATATTATTTATTTTTAGTTCTAATTTTATTATATTATATTTTAATAATATTATTTTTTTAATTATTATAAATTTAAGAATAATATTTAAATTAGGAGTTATGCCTTTCCATTTTTGATTTATTGATATAATAAAAACTTTAAATTGATTAAGATGTTTTATTTTATCTACATGACAAAAAATTATTCCTTTTTTTATTTTAATATTTATTTTTATTCAAAATATTATTTTGTTTTTTATTATTTTGAGAAGTATGTTTAGTATAATTTTTTCTATGAATCAAATTTATTTAAAAAAACTTTATGCTTATTCTTCAATTAATCATATAAGGTGATTAATAATATCTTTAGTTTTTAGAGAATTAATGTGATTATTATATTTTTTTATTTATATAATAATTAATTTTTTAATGATAATAATATTAAAAATTTTTAATATTAATTTTATAATGGATTTATATTTTAAATTTAATGTAAATTATTTAAAATTTTTTTTTATAATTTTAATATTTTCTTTAGGAGGATTACCTCCTTTTTTAGGATTTTTAATAAAATGGTATATAATTTATTATTTATTATTTAGTTATAATTTTATTATTTTGTTAATTTTAATTTTTTTTTCTTTAATTTTTTTATATTTTTATTTACGATTATTATATATGAATATATTTATTAATTATATAAATTTTAATTTGATAAAATTTTTTGTTTTAAAATTAAATTATTTTTTATTATTTTTATATTTATTAATAGTAATTTTTATGTCAATTTTTATTATATCTATATTTTTATAAAGTTTTAAGTTAATTTAAACTATAAATTTTCAAAATTTACAATATAAATTTTTATAAATTTTAGTAAAAAAGATATTTTAATCTTTTAAATAAATTTACAATTTATTACTTAAATCAGACATTTTACTAATAATTTTATATTTATATAATTTTAAATTTGCAATTTAATGTTTTATTTTAAACTAAAAATTAATGAAAAAATGGTTATTTTCAACAAATCATAAAGATATTGGAATTTTATATTTTATTTTTGGTATATGATCAGGTATATTAGGTTTATCTATAAGTTTATTAATTCGTATGGAACTTAGAATTACAGGGACATTTATTGGTAATGATCAAATTTATAATAGAATTGTTACTGCTCATGCTTTTGTTATAATTTTTTTTATAGTTATACCAATTATAATTGGAGGATTTGGTAATTGATTAATTCCTTTAATGTTAGGGTCTCCTGATATGGCTTTCCCTCGAATAAATAATATAAGATTTTGATTATTAATTCCTTCATTAATTTTATTAATTGTTAGAAGTTTAATAAATTCAGGTGTTGGTACAGGATGAACAGTTTATCCTCCTTTATCTTTAACTTTAGGACATAGGGGGGTTGCTGTAGATTTTGCTATTTTTTCTTTACATTTAGCAGGTATTTCTTCAATTATGGGAGCTATCAATTTTATTAGTACTATTTTTAATATACGATGTTTTAATGTTAAAATAGATCAAATTTCATTATTAATTTGATCTGTGTTAATTACAGCAGTTTTATTATTATTATCTCTACCAGTATTAGCAGGTGCTATTACTATATTATTAACTGATCGTAATTTAAATACTACTTTTTTTGATTTTGCAGGTGGTGGTGATCCAATTTTATATCAACATTTATTTTGATTTTTTGGTCATCCTGAAGTTTATATTTTAATTTTACCAGGATTTGGAATTATTTCTCATATTGTCTATAATGAAAGTGGTAAAAAAGAAACTTTTGGAACTTTAGGTATAATTTATGCTATAATAACTATTGGGTTTTTAGGTTTTATTGTATGAGCTCATCATATATTTACTGTTGGTATAGATGTTGATACGCGAGCATATTTTACTTCAGCTACTATAATTATTGCAATTCCTACAGGAATTAAAGTTTTTAGATGATTAGCTACATTTAGGGGAGTTAATTTAAAATATAATTTAAGAATTTTATGATCTATAGGTTTTATTTTTTTATTTACTTTAGGAGGGCTAACAGGTATTTTATTATCAAATTCATCAGTTGATATTATTTTGCATGATACTTATTATGTAGTTGCTCATTTTCATTATGTATTATCTATAGGAGCAGTTTTTGCTATTTTAGCAGGAATAATTTTTTGATTTCCTTTGTTTACTGGGGTAATTTTAAATGATAAATGATTAAAAATTCATTTTTATATAATTTTTTTAGGCGTTAATTTAACTTTTTTTCCTCAACATTATTTAGGATTAAGAGGTATACCTCGTCGTTATTCAGATTATCCTGATATATATTTGAATTGAAATATTATTTCTTCAATAGGTTCTATTATTTCTTTAGTAAGAATAATTTTTTTTATTTTTATTTTATGAGAAAGTTTATTAAGTAAACGTTTAGTTATTTATAATAAATTTATATATTCTTCTTTAGAATGAATTCAATTATACCCACCTATAAATCATAGTTACGATCAAATTCCTATTATTTATTTAAAATAATTTTAATATAGCATATTTAATGTAATGAATTTAAGATTCATAGATAAAATTTTATTTTTTATTAAAAATTTTAAATTGGTATATGATAAATTTTCAAGATTCTAATTCTTATATTATAACTTTAATAACTTATTTTCATGATTTTATTATAATAATTTTATTAATAATTATAATTTTTATTCTTTATGTTATAATTTGATTTTTTTTTAATAAATTTATTAACCGTCAAATTATGCATAATCAATTATTAGAATTAATTTGAACTTTAACTCCTATATTGATTTTAGTATTTATAGCTATTCCTTCTTTAAAAATTTTATATATAGTTGAGGAAATTATTAATCCTTTTATAACTTTGAATATTTTAGGTCATCAGTGATATTGAAGATACGAATATGTTGATTTTAAAAATATTAATTTTGATTCTTTTATAATTCAAGATAACTTTATTGAGTTAGGAATATATCGTTTATTAGAAGTTGATAATCGTTTGATTATTCCTTATAATATAAATATTCGGTTTTTAGTTTCATCTGTAGATGTAATTCATTCATGGGCTATTTCTTCTTTAGGAATTAAAGTTGATGCAACTCCTGGTCGTGTAAATCAAATTATAAGAAATTTAAATCGAGTAGGTATTTTTTATGGTCAGTGTTCTGAAATTTGTGGATTAAATCATAGTTTTATACCTATTGTTTTAGAAAGAACTAATTTAATATTTTTTTTTAATTGATTAAAAAATTTTGTATAATTATCATTAAGTTCAAGTAAGAAATTGAATTTTTATTTCAATGTTAATAAATTAAATATTTATTCTTAATGAATAAAAAATTAGTTAATAAATAATATTAAAATGTCATTTTAAAGTAATTGTGAATTTATAATATTTTTTTATCCCTCAAATAAGTTCAATAGATTGATTATTACTAATAATATATTTTATAGTTATTTTTTATTTATTTATAATTTTTTTATATTTTTTATTTAATTTTAAATTTTTTAATAATATTAATAATGATTACGATTTTTATTATAAATTTTATAAATTTAAATGATATTAAATTTATTTTCAATTTTTGATCCTTCTACAAAAATTTTTAGTTTAAATTGAATTTCAACTTTTATTGGTTTATTTTTTATTCCTCAAATATATTGATTAATAAGGTCTCGATTGATATTTTTGATTATTAATTTTATAATAATATTATGAATAGAGTTTAAAATTATTTTAAAAAATAATTTTAATATAAATAATTTATTATTTTATATCTCATTATTTTTATTTATTATAATAAATAATTTTATAGGATTATTTCCTTATATTTTTACTAGATCTAGCCATTTAATTTATTCTTTAAGATTATCTTTACCTATATGATTAGGTTTAATAATTTTTGGTTGATTAAAAAATACAAATTTTATATTTGTTCATTTAGTACCTCAAGGAACTCCTTTTGTATTAATATTTTTTATAGTTTTAATTGAAAGATTAAGTAATATTATTCGTCCTTTTACATTATCAATTCGATTAACAGCTAATATAATTGCTGGTCATTTATTATTAACTTTATTAAGAAGTTTTGTTCCTGATTTTTTTTTATTTTATTTAGTTATATTAATTTTACAATTAATATTATTAATTTTAGAAGTTTCAGTTTCTTTAATTCAATCATATGTATTTGTAATTTTAATAATTTTATATTTGAAAGAAACAAATTATGATAAAATTTAATCATCCATATCATTTAGTAAGATTAAGACCTTGACCTTTATTAAATTCTTTTTGTTTATTAATTTTTATATTTAGTTCATTAAAATTTATACATGATTTTAATATAATTTTATTATTAATTTCTTTTATTTTATTAATTTTAATTAATTTTCAGTGGTGACGTGATGTAATTCGTGAAGGAACATTTCAAGGAGTTCATACATTTAATGTAATAAAGATATTACGGTTAGGAATAATTATATTTATTTTATCTGAATTAATATTTTTTTTATCTTTTTTTTGATGTTATTTTCATATAAATTTATCTCCTAGAGTAGAAATTGGAAGAATTTGACCTCCTAATTTTATTATAGTATTTAATCCTTTTAATATTCCTTTATTAAATACTATTATTTTATTGAGGTCTGGGGTGTCAATTACATTATGTCATCATAGAATTTTAAATAAAAAGTTATTTATGTCTAATTTAAGAATTTTTATTACATTATTTTTAGGAATAATTTTTACATTTTTTCAGTATATAGAGTATAAAGAATCTTACTTTAGTATTTCAGATTCAGTATATGGATCTATTTTTTTTATAGCTACAGGATTTCATGGTATTCATGTTATTATTGGAACATTATTTATTATAGTTTCTTATTTGCGATTATTAAGTAGACATTATTCTATAAATCATCATTTAGGATTTGAAGCATCTTCATGATATTGACATTTTGTTGATGTTGTTTGGTTATTTTTATATATTTTTATTTATTGATTATCATTTTATTTATATAGTATAAAAAGTATTTTTAATTTCCAATTAAAAGGTTTATAAATTAATATAAATAATTTTTTTAAGTTTATTATTTATTATTTTAGTTATTTTTGTTTCAATAATTTTAATTTTTTTGAATTATTTGATATCAAAAAAGGAATTTTTAGATCGTGAAAAAGTTTCTTCATTTGAATGCGGATTTGATGTATTAAGATCTTCACGATTACCTTTTTCTATTCATTTTTTTATAATTTCTATTTTATTTTTAGTTTTTGATGTTGAAGTTGTTTTTTTAATTCCTTTAATTAATTCTTTTTTAAATTTAAATTTATTTGAATGAATATTTATAAGATTAATGGTTCTAATAATTTTATATTGAGGTTTAGAATTTGAAAAATTTGAAGGTTCATTAAGATGAATTTTTTAGAATAATAGTTTAATAAAAATTTTTAATTTGCATTTAAAAGATATTTAAAAATTTATTTTAAATTAAGAAACATTATAATGTGTTCAACTTCGGATTGAAAAAAAGATTTAAATTTAAATCCTTAATTTTTATTTAAATGAAACCAAATAGAGGTAAATTATTGTTAATAATTAAAATGAATTTATATTCCATTTAATAAAAATAATTTTTGAAAAATAAAAAATTTCTAATTTTTTAATTAATGGTTAAATTCCATTTTTATTTTATTTTATATAGTTTAGTTAAAACTTTATATTTTCATTATAAAAAAAATATTTATTATTTATTTATTTAAAGATTAAGCAATCATTTTAATATTTTCAATATTAAGCTTTTAAATTTAAGCTATTTAAATATAAATAAATATTTATTAAAATTAAGTATGATATAAATATTATTATTAATAATATATTTAATTTATCAATATTTTTAAAGTTATATATATATATAATTATATTAATAATTTTTTTTGAAGAATTTTGTTCTAATCATCCTAAATCACAAATGTAGTTTATTATATTAGAATAAATTATTATTTTTATTTTAATTTTTTTATCTAGTAAAGGTAATAATCATATTAAATTTATAAATTTAAAAATTAAATTATTTTTAAAAAAATAATTTAATTTAAAATTGTTAATAACTAATATAAATAATATTATAAATATTAAAATAAAAAAAATTATTAATTTTATATTTTTTGTTAAAAAAATTTTATTTAATGATGATAATATAATTCAATTAATAATAGATCCATAAAATATTGATATTAATAATAAAATTATTAATGAGTAGTTTATAAAATTGTTTGATAAATAATATCTTATATTATTTATTTTAGGATCTTTAAAAGAAATGTAAAAAATTAAACGAAAAGAATATGAAACAGTTGTTCCTATAGATATATATATTATTAAATATAAAATATAGTTATTATTTAGTATGTTGAATATTTCGATAATTAAATCTTTAGAATAAAATCCCGATAAAAAAGGTATCCCACATAATGTTAAAGTTGCAATATTAAATGTTGAATAAATAAATGGAAACTTTAAGTTTAAATTTGAAATGTATCGAATATCTTGATTATTAAAATAATTGTGAATGATAATTCCAGAACATAAAAATAATAAAGATTTAAATATTGCATGTGTAATTAAATGAAATAATGTTAATTTTGGTAAATTTATTGAAATAGTTATTATTATTAACCCTAATTGACTTAAAGTTGATAAAGCAATAATTTTTTTTAAATCATATTCAAAATTTGCTGTTAATCCTGCTATAAATATTGTAATTATTGATAAAATAAATAAAAAGTATATAAAATTATTATTTATTAAGTGATTAAATCGAATTAATAAATATACTCCAGCTGTAACTAGTGTTGATGAATGAACTAAGGCAGAAATAGGAGTAGGAGCTGTTATAGCTATTGGTAATCAAGTAGAAAAAGGAATTTGAGCACTTTTTGTAATTGATGCAATTAAAATTAAATATATAATTAATATATTTAATTTATTTATTATAATAAAATTTAATGATCCTAAATATATTATTAATCCAATAGATAAAATAATTATAATATCTCCTACTCGATTTATTAAAATAGTAATTATTCTTGAATTAAAACTTTTTTTACTTTTATAATAAGCAACTAAACAATATGAAGATAAACCTAATCCATCTCATCCTAGTAAAATTCTAAATATGTTTATTCTAATAATTATAAAAATTATTGATATAACAAAAATAATAATTAAGTATATGAAACGTTTTAAAGATTTATCTATTTTTATATATTCTATTCTATATAAAATTACTATTGAAGAAATTATTGATACTGTTCTAATAAATAAAAATGTTATTCAGTCTAAATAAATAATATATTCAATTTTTATTGAGTTGATAATAATTAAATTTCATAAAAAAATTATATTAGTTTTTAAAATTAAAAATTTTAAAAATAGTCCAAATATACTAAAACTTAATATTAATAAATAAAAAGATATTAAAAAATATATAATTTAAAATAATAAATTATAACTTTGATTCCACAAATCAATATTTTATTTTAAACTATTTAAATTTAAATTATAAAGTTTAGTTGAATAAAAATAATGTTTAAAGGTAATCAATGTAAAATTAAAATTAGTTTATCTTGAATTGAACTTATTTTAAAGTTATATATATTTTTAAATAATTTTCCATATTGAGAAAAAGCAAATAAGTAAATTGAATAAGATGTACTAATTAATAATACAATGAATAAAATTGGTATAATTATCTTATTTCATAAAATTAGTCTATTTAATAATATGACTTCTCTAAATAAATTTAATGATGGGGGTGCTGAAAAATTTGATGTAGATAATAAAAATCATCATAAAGTCATACTTGGTATTATTATTAATATACCTTTATTAATTATTAATCTTCGTGAATGTGTACGTTCATAATTTATATTTACTAAACAAAATATACCTGATGAACATAATCCATGAGCAATTATTATTATAATTCTTCTATAAAATCTTATTTGAGTTATTGTTATTATTCTTGCTATTAAAACTCTCATATGGACTACAGATGAGTAAGCTACAATAATTTTTATATCACTTTGAATCAAACAAATTAATCTTCTATAAATTCTACCAATAATTCTAATAATAATAAAAATAATATTAAATTTGATAAATAATTTAGGAAAAATTAATATTAAACGAAAAATTCCGTATCTTCCTAGTTTTAATATAATCCCAGCTAAAATTATAGATCCTCTGATTGGAGCTTCTACATGAGCTTTTGGTAACCATAAATGTACTATATATATCGGTATTTTAATTAAAAATGCTCTAATTAATATTATATAATAAAATATATTTATAATGTTATTAGAAATATTAAATAAATTTAATATATTAAATATTAAAGTATTTATTTTATTATAAATTATTATAATTATTATTAATAAAGGTAATGATCCAAATAATGTGTAAAAAATTATGTATATAGTTGCTTGAATTCGGTTAATTTGTATTCCTCAACCTAAAATTAATAGTATAATAGGGATTAATCTTAATTCAAAAAAAATAAAAAAAATTATCAAATTAATTGAGAAAAATGAAACTATTAAAATTATAATTAATATAATTATAATTAGTAAAAAAAAATTATTAAAATATTTTTTTAATTCTTTATTTCTTGTTAATAAACAAAGTCTTAAAATTCAAATAGTTAAAATTATTAATCTTAAAGAAATTGAATCTATTCCTAAATAGTAAAAAATTTTATAATAATTATTTATTTTATTAAGTATTATTATTATAATAATAATTAATATAAATATACAATTTTTAAAAATTATTTTATAAAATTTGTTTTTGATTAAAATAATTATTCTTAATAAAGATACAATTAAAAAAATTATTATTGACATTTTAAAAGTTTTAAATTATTACTATAATCGTTTCCTGTTAATCGAACTAAATTAATTAATAAAGAAAGTCCTAAAACTCTTTCACATACTGAAATTCCTAAAAAAATTGTAATTATAAATAAATTAATTTCATTAATTAATAGAATCCTATATAAGTTATAAATTATATTTACAATTATAAATTCTAATGAAATTAAAGTTAAAAGAATATGTTTATAATAATAAGAGTATATAAAACATGAAGAAAAAAAGAAAAAAATTTTAATATTTATTCTGATAAGTTATATAGTTTATTTAAAATATTAATTTTGTAAATTAAAGATAATTAATTTTTATAACTTCAAAAAAATAAATTAATATATTTTTAACTTCCAATGTTAATGTTTTAAATAAACTATTTTTTGAATATTAACAATTTATTCAATTTATATAATTTTTAATTTACTAATATTTATTATTATATTGATTCCTTCAAATTTAATTTCTTTTCATCCATTAATTTTAAGATTAATATTAACTTTTTATATTATTATTATAAGGTTATTAATAAATTTAATTAATAGAAATTATTGATACTCATATATTTTATTTTTAATTATAATTGGAGGATTAATAATTTTATTCATGTATTTTACTAGTATTGCAAGAAATAATTTAATTAATTTTAATATTAATTTTATAAAATATTTTTTTTTAAAATTAATTTTATTTATAATTTTTTTTTTAATTATAGTATTTTTTAATAGTAAATTTATTTATTATTCAAATTTTTTAGAAATTTTAAATATTTTTGATAAAAATTTTTATTTAGTAGATTTAATAGCAAAAAATTTATATATAGATTTTTCTATAGATTTAAATATATTTATATTAACATATTTATTTATAACTATAGTTAGGTGTGTATTATTATGCACTAAAGTTATATTACCTTTTCGTCAATTAAACTATGTCTAAGTTTTTTATAAAAAAAAATATTTTATTAATATTAATTAATAAATCTTTAGTAAAATTACCTACTCCTATAAATATTTCAGTTTGGTGAAATTTTGGAAGTTTATTAGGATTATTTTTAATAATTCAGTTAATTACTGGTCTATTTTTATCTATACATTATGTTTCAAATGTAAATTATTCTTTTTTTAGGATTATTCATATTATTCAAGATGTAAATTATGGATGATTGATACGTTTAATACATATAAATGGGGCATCTTTTTTTTTTTTTTGTGTTTATTTTCATATTGGCCGTGGCTTATATTATGGTTCTTACAAATTAATAAATACATGATTTGTAGGTATTATTCTTTTTTTATTAATAATAGGAACTGCATTTATAGGTTACGTTTTACCTTGAGGACAAATATCTTTTTGAGGTGCGACTGTCATTACTAATTTATTATCTGCTATTCCTTATATTGGGCAAATACTTGTAGAATGATTATGAGGAGGGTTTTCAGTTGATAATTCAACTTTAAATCGTTTTTATACATTTCATTTTTTAATGCCTTTTATTTTATTAATATTAGTTTTGATTCATTTAATATTTTTACATGAGACAGGGTCTAATAATCCTTTAGGAGTTAATAGAGATCTTTATAAAATTTCTTTTCATAATTATTACACATTAAAAGATTTTTTAGGATTTGTTATTGTCGTAGCTATATTTATATTTATTGTAATAGAATTTCCCTACATTTTAGGAGATCCTGAAAATTTTGTTATGGCTAATTCAATAATTACTCCAGTGCATATTCAACCCGAATGATATTTTTTATTTGCTTATACAATTTTACGATCTATTCCAGATAAATTAAGAGGAGTTTTAGCTTTGCTAATATCTATTTTAATTTTATACCTTATACCTATTTTGAATAAAAAAAATAATTTTCAAAGTTATTTTTTTTATCCTTTAAACCAAGTTTTATTTTGAATATATTTTTGTATTTTTTTAATATTAACTTGATTAGGATCTCAACCAGTTGATTTTCCTTATGTTGAGTTAAGACAATTATTAACAATTTTATATTTTTTTTATTATTTTTTAAGAATATTTATTATTAATATATGAGATTTTAATATAAAATTTTAGATAATGAGTTTGAATAAACATATATTTTGAAAATATATTATAGAATTAAAAATTCTATTATCTTATTTATAATTTATTAAAAAAATTATTTCTAAAGGGTATTTTAAAAAAATTATATAAAGTATAGATATTAATAAAATTAAAGGTAGTTTATAGAATCAACAAAAGTATATTAAATTATCATATCGTAGACGAGGCAATGTAATTCGGATTCAAACAATTAAAAAAATTATAAAAATTGTAATTAAATATGTATATAAAATTATAAAATTACTTCTAAAAAAAAATATTACAAATAAAAATATTATAAAAATAATTCTTGTGTATTCTGCTAAAAAAATTAAAATAAACTTTCTATTTCTATACTCAATATTAAATCCTGATACTAATTCAGATTCTCCTTCAGATAAATCAAAAGGAGTTCGATTAATTTCTGCAAGTATTCTTATAAATAATAATGTTATTAAAGGTATAAATAAAATAAAATTATATATGTAAATTTGATATTTAGTTAAATAATTTAAGTTAATATTATTAATTATTATTAAAATAATTAATAAAGAAATTGATAAAGTTACTTCATAAGAAATTGATTGAGCAATTGATCGTAAAGATCCAATCATAGAAAATGAATTATTTGAAGATCATCCAGATACTATTAACCCATATACTCCTATACTTAGTAATCTTAAAATAAATATAAAATTAAATTTTATATTAATGGAATTTGTTGCTAAAGGATAGATTATTCATAATCTTAAAATTAAAATAAATATAAGTATTGGGGCTATTAAATAAAAATAAAAATTTGATTTTATTGGGTAAAAAAATTCTTTTGTTAATAATTTTAAAGCATCTCTAAAAGGTTGTATTAATCCAATAAATCTTACTTTATTAGGTCCTTTACGATAATGAAAATACGCTAAAATTTTTCGTTCGAATAAAGTTAAAAATGCAACTCTAATTAAAATATTAATTAATACTAATAAAAATATAATTATGATATTTAGTATATAAATTATTATTTGTATAATGTATTATTTGTAATTAAATTAATTACTTTTATAAATTCTAATTTTATTGCATAATCTGCCAAAATAATTATTTTATTAAAATATTTAATAAATTATTTATATTATAAATTCCTTTCGTACAATTATATTAATTTTATTTAAAGATAGAATCCGATCTGGCTTACACCGATCTTAACTCAAATCATGTAAGATTTTAAAAGTCGAACAGACTTAAATTATTAAATTTTTGCTTTTAATTTAATCTTAATTCAACATCGAGGTCGCAATCTTTTTTATAAATGTGAACTTTCAAAAAAAATTACGCTGTTATCCCTAAGGTAATTTATTTTAATATTCTAAAAATTAGGTTTATATTTTCATTAATTTATGTATTATTTATTTAAAAGTTTATTAAATTATAAAATTACCCCAATTAAATATTAAAAGTAATTTATATATGAATTATTATAAATTTAATTATTTTTAATATAAAATTCTAAAGGGTCTTCTCGTCTTTTAATATTATTTAAGAATTTTAACTTAAAATTTAATTTAAATTTTTATTTTATTTATAAAGTTTATATTTCATTTAATCTTTCATTCTAGTTTTCAATTAAAAAACTAATTATTATGCTACCTTTGTACAGTTATTGATACTGCAGCCATTAAATTATCATTGGGCAGATTAGACTTAAAATTATTTTCAATAAGACATGTTTTTGTTAAACAGGTGAATATATTATTTGCTTAATTCATTAATAAAATTTTTTTTACAATTTTTTATTTTTTTATTTTTGTATTTACTAATATAATCATTATTATTATTAAATTTAAATTATTTAATAAAATTTAATAAAATTTTAAATTATTTATAAATATTGATTAAATTTAATTAAATTATTATATATTTTTTAACATTAATTATTATTATATTTATGGTATTAAATTGTATAATTACAAATTTTAATTTAAAATTAAAAGTTTATCCCTTTAATTTTTATAATAAAAAAATTTTAGTATATTATTTTAAAATATTTTATTTTATTACTTAATTAAATTAATTTATTAAATAACTAGATATCAAAAAAATCGGTTAATATATTGTTTCTAAATATAAATTATTAATATTAATTTTATAATAAAATATTTTATATTTAATTTTTTTTTTTTCGAGATTTAATTAATATAATTTAATTTTAATTATCCCTGATACAAAAGGTAAAAATATTTAATTTAATTTTAAAATATTTTATTTAAATATTTTTATTTTAAATAATATTATTTTGTTTTATTTTAATAACTTGAAAAAATTAAAAAAATTTTTTTTAGGAAAATTAATAATTATTTGATAATTTTTATAAAATAAAAATTTATAATAAATATATCTTAATATTGTAAGTATTAAATTTTAATTAAACTAAAATTTTAATCTAATATTACTTTCCAGTAATATTACTTTGTTACGACTTGCCTCAAATTTATGAGAATGACGGGCGATATGTACATATTTTAAAATTTAAATCAATTTATAATATAAATATAAATTTACTTTTAAATTCTTTTTATTTATTAATTAATTTAATAAATTTAATTTATTAATAAAGTAATTCATTACATTCTTAAATATTAATTATACTTTGACTTGAATTATTTTTTATAAAAATTTTAATTTTAATTTAAAAATTATTTTTTAATACAGAAGTATATAAATATGTAAATTTAAGTTTTTTTTATCGTGTAGTATCAATTAATAAATAAATTCCTCTAAATAAGTTAAAATACCGTCAAATTTTTTAAGTTTAGTGATTTAATCATTTAATATTTAAATTTAATATTTTTAAGTTTTATAATAGGGTATCTAATCCTAGTTTTATTAAAATTTTAAAAAATTCATTATATAAAAATATTAAAAATTTTTTAAAATTTATATTTTATCAAAATATTATTTTTATTTTTAATTTTTATTTCAAATTTATTAAAATTATTATTTTATTAATTTTTTTATAATTGTTTAACCGCAATTGCTGGCACAATTTTTATTTAAAATATAATTTTTTTTAATTAATAGGTTACTATATTTATAATTATATATATTAAATTATTTTTATTTAAATTTAAAATTTTATATATAAGTAAAAATATAAATTAATATTTAAACTAAAATTTAATTTATTTATAATTTTTAATTATTATATTTTAAGACCTTAAATATATTTAAATAAAGGTTAAAAATAACATATATTATTCTATCAAAATAATCCTTTAGTTCAGGCACTTTATTTTAAATTTATTTTCTAATTAAAATTTTAAAATAATTAATTTTATTTTTATAAAATAAAAATTGGGAAAAATTAAAAATATTTTAAGTAATATTAATTTAATCAAATAATTTTAAGTTTATTTAATTATTTTAAATAATTATTTCTAATAAATTTTTTAGTTAGGATATTTTATTTCATTAAAAATTATTTGATTTAATTAAAATTTTAAAATAATTAATTTTATTTTTATAAAATAAAAATTGGGAAAAAATTAAAATATTTTAAGTAATATTAATTTAATCAAATAATTTTAAATTATTTAATTATCTTAAATAATTATTTCTAATCAATTTTTTAGTAGGATATTTTATTTCATTAAAAATTATTTTGTATAATTATTTATTATTTTAATTTAATTGAATTTTAATTAATATTTTGATTAGTTTAAGTTAAATAATTTATAATTTTTATAAATCTAATAAAGTTAATATTAATTTTGATAAATGTTTTTTTATTAAAGTTAAATAATTTTATTTTAATTATTAATTTAAAATTATCTTTAAGTCGATAATTTTAATTTATAAATAAAACAAAAAAAATTTTTATTAATTCAAATCAAAAAAATTTTTTAGTTTAGGATACTTTATTTCATTAAAAGTTATTTTGGATAATTATTTATTATTTTAATTTAATTAAAATTTTTATTAATATTTTGATTTATTTTAATTTAATTAAAATTTTTATGATTTATTTTAATTTAATTAAAATTTTTATTAATATTTTGATTTATTTTAATTTAATTAAAATTTTTATTAATATTTTGATTTATTTTAATTTAATTAAAATTTTTATTAATATTTTGATTTATTTTAATTTAATTAATATTTTGATTTATTTAATTTAATTAAAAATTTTATTAATATTTTGATTTATTTTAATTTAATTAAAATTTTTATTAATATTTTGATTTATTTTAATTTAATTAAAATTTTTATTAATATTTTGATTTAATTTAATTTAATTTAAATGTATAATAAATTTATTTATAATTTATAAAACTAATAATGTTAATATTAATTTTAAATCTATTTATTTTTAAAGATTATTTTTATAAATATTTTTTTATTAATTTATTTTAATTAAAGTTTTAATTATTAATGAGTTTAAAATCTTATTTCTAAATCATCAAAATTTAAAAATTTATTTTTAAACTGACCAAAATTTAAAAAATTATTTTTAAACTGACCAAAATTTAAAAAATTATTTTTAAACCGACCAAAAATTTAAAAAATTATTTTTAAACTGACCAAAATTTAAAAATT